TACCAGTATTCACAATCTTTACTTCTCTATTATATTGTTCAATACGTTCTCGTATAATATTACTAATTTCGTCAGCTCGAAGGGTTCCCATTAGTATCTTTTTTTTTTCTTTTTCGTAAGTAAAGGGAAAAAATAATACCTAAACTCTAAACTAGAGTAAAAAAGGCTAATCAGTTATTTCTTCCATGGACTCAAGGATATCAATATTAGCACTGATGGTACGAAAATGTAATTCGCTATTCAAACAACTATTCAAAGTTCCTAGAGCTCGTTGTAAGGCTTGTTGCAAAACTTGTTGTCGGACCTGATTAATTGCTCTTTGTTTTTCAAAAAAAAGAGTTTCATTTTTGTAATTTTCTAATCGTTCCAAACTATTGCAAGTAGCATTAATCAAATTTCCTTTTTCTCGTTCTATCTCATAGTATCCATTCGTTCGATACTCATCTGCTTCAATTTCCACTTTCCGTAATCTAACCCGAGCTCTTTCGAGCTGTTCAATGGCTCCTCTACGTAATTCTTCTGAATTTCGAATAGTACTCAAGATCCTCTGTTTTCGCTTATCTAATAAATCATTTAATGAAAGTAGATTATCTTTCCATTTATTTCACAACTATCATATCTCTTCCCGAACCAAACATGAATCTTTCAATTCATTTGGCTCTCACGCTCAATTGTTTCTTTTATCTTTTCTTTGATTAATGGGCATTCCCATATCTTTGAACGGAATGAGCCTATCCTCTCTTTTCTGTTCTTATTCAAAGATATCGAAACTGATCTAACATCAGAATCTTAGGAGGACTCTTCAGACCAGACAAAAAAGAAAAAATTGTCAGCAAAGTTGTTTCTTTATTTGTTCTTTATTTACAACTTCTTTCCAAAAATAAAAAGACTTTAAAGAAGAAAGAATTTTCTTCTTTCTTCTTTATATGCTATGATAAATTAAATCAAAATCCTAATAGAATAGAAAGAGAATTGAATAGAATTATGAACTTCATTACTTCATTCTCATTATTATTAGAAAGATTTTGATCTTTTTTATACAAATACAATACATAGGTCGTCGATTCGGCAGTGGATAAAAAAGGGGGACCCATCTTTCCAGTTAATGGTTCAAAGAATTTTATCCATATGAGTGTTCTACATCGGATAAATTCCTAATTATTCCTTTTTTCTTATTTTTCAACCTTTTTGGTACTTTTGGTACTAACGTAGTGGTAGAAAGAGTACCATGCTATGCTGTGCCTGGACTTCAAAAAATTCATCTTTAACCATGTAAAAGACCTCAACATTATTGGTTGATAGAGAAGAGAATCAAAGTTTATTTACCAATTAGTCACGAAATGCTATGGTTCTTACATATGATTTATGAATAAAATCCAATTCCGAAGTAATTCGTCGAGATTGTGCACCTTTTGTTCCTATTTATACTATAAAAATATAAAAAAGAATACATAAATATAAAGAAAGTGCAGCCGGTTAAATCCAACCTATTCTTGAAATACACAACTCGCACACACTCCCTTTCCAAAAAAAATCAATACACCCAGCACTACGCTTAGATTTATTGGATTTGTTGCTAAAATATCGGTATTAAACTCGAAACTCCCAGCGGATGACCAGTGCCCCACGGAAACAAAAGAATTGGTTATATTTTTCATATGTTCTCCCCTTATAGATAGGACTAACAAAGAACAGAGTTCTTTTTGTATCACTCCGCTTATTATTATTAATGGAATTTGGGAATTTGAGAATTCTCAAATTTCTTAGTTATAGTTAGTTATAGTTATGCTTTTATTTTTATTTTTTTACATTTTTATTCTACAATGAAATTAAACATTAAACAAAAGGATTTGCAAATAAAAGAGCTAATGCCACGACCAATCCATAAATTGTTAAAGCTTCCATAAAAGCCAGACTAAGCAATAAAGTACCTCGTATTTTACCCTCTGCTTCTGGTTGTCTCGCAATACCTTCTACGGCTTGGCCCGCAGCAGTACCCTGACCAACCCCAGGTCCGATAGAAGCAAGCCCTACAGCCAATCCAGCAGCAATAACGGAAGCAGCAGAAATAAGTGGATTCATGGTAAGTTCCTCGCACCAAAAAAAGAAATGGTTAATGATACAACCAACCAATAAATTCTTACTTAATCTCTTTTTTTTCTACTTCTACTTTTCTTATATTACCTTACTACACTTCTTTTTTCTTTTTTGATCTTTTTCACTAAAATCTATCGGGTCAAGGTAGTTATGACAATTCAGTAATATTCTGAATTCCATTTGGAACTTTTAGCTACTTCGATAGACCTTTTTTCCTTTCTACCTTATGTAAATAAATATGTATACGGTTTTAGTCATTGCGTTTCCTTGTTTCTAAATTATTCTATTTTTTCTCTTTCATTCAATTCACAATCAAAGACAAAATAGAAAAAGGACTTATATGGGAATCTATCTAAATGCAGTGGGCTAGAAAAAAAAAGAGATAGGGGTAATTACCATTTAACTAGTAAATATTTTTTCTTCCATAACGTAAATCACCTGCACTTTTTATTCTTTTTTATTCTATTAAATTATATTCTGAAACCATTCTTCAAAACATACACAAGGATTGATACTCATAGGTATCACATATACATGATCTCCAACCCAGTGGATTATATTGAACCCCGAACCCCCGCATTGCTTGAATTGGGATAAGCTTCAAAAATTAAAAAAAGACTATTTTGAAAGTGAGTCAATGATGACCCTCCATGGATTCACCTATATAAGCCGCAGCCAAAGTTGCAAAAATAAGAGCTTGAATACCACTTGTAAATAATCCAAGAAACATGACAGGTATAGGAACTACTGAAGGCACTAAAGAAACAAGAACAACAACCACTAATTCATCAGCCAATATATTCCCAAAAAGTCGAAAACTAAGAGATAAAGGTTTTGTGAAATCTTCTAGAATATTAATTGGTAAAAGTATTGGAGTTGGTTGAATGTATTTCCCGAAATATCCCAATCCTTTTTTCCTAAGACCCGCATAGAAATATGCCACTGACGTGGGTAAAGCTAAAGCAACAGTAGTATTTATATCATTCGTGGGCGCAGCTAACTCCCCATGAGGTAATTTTATGATTTTCCAAGGTAAAAGAGCACCTGACCAGTTAGAAACAAAAATAAATAGGAACATCGTTCCTATAAAAGGAACCCAAGGACCATACTCCTCTCCAATCTGAGTTTTGCTCAAGTCTTGAATAAATTCAAGGACATATTCGAAGAAATTCTGACCGTTGGTCGGAATGGTTTGCGGATTCTGAACAGCTATGATGACTGAACCTAATAAGATAGCAATTACAACCCAAGAAGTGATAAGTACTTGGGCATGAATTTGTAAACCTCCTATTTGCCAATAGAAATGTTGGCCTACTTCTACACCTGATATATCGTATAACCCTTTGAGTGTTTTAATGGAATATGGTATAACATTCATATTGTCCTCTAACAGAAATCAAACTTCAAAAAAGTGATTATTTTTATTCAACCATCTCTTTCTCAATTCACCTATATTCATTCATGAATTTAACATGAATTTAAGTTATGAATCATATATTTCGGATACCGAGAAATCACATAAAAAAATACCAATCATTTTTATCTTTTCTTTTAAATATTATTTGATAGTCAAAACATAGTTCAAACTCCAAAAGATGCAAACCAAAAAAATAACAATCAAAGAGAGTTCACTAAAAACAAACTAATCTTCTTCTTTCTTCTTCTTAAGAGTAATGATAAGATAATCAACCCTTTTTTATATAACTAGAATGACCCTCACAAATTGCAGATACTAATTTGGTAAGAATCAATCGAATCGAAGCTATAGCATCATCGTTGGCCGGAATAGAAATATCTGCAAGATCTGGATCACAATTTGTATCGATTAAACAAATCGTCGGAATACCCAAAATGACACATTCTCGAAGAACCGTATATTCTTCTTGCTGATCCACGATAATTACAATATCGGGCAATCCCGTCATATATTTGATCCCACCAAGATATGCTTGCAAAGTAGATAACTTTCTCTTTAACATTGCTGCATCTCCTTTAGGGAGACGATTGAGTTTCCCCATCTTTTGTTCTGCTCTTAAGTCCCTGAACTTCTGAAGTCTTGTTTCTGTAGTAGACCAATTCGTTAACATACCACCAAGCCATTTTTTATTAACATAATGACATCGAGCCCTTATTGCTGCTAATGCTACTAAATCTGCTGCTTTCTTTTTGGTGCCAACGATTAAGAATCTTTTTCCCCTACTTGCTGCATCAAAAACTAAATCGCAGGCTTCTGATAAAAAACGAGCAGTTATAGTAAGATTTGTAATATGAATACCTTTACGCTTTGCCGAGATGTAAGGAGCCATTCTAGGATTCCATTTATTAGTAACATGACCAAAATGAATTCCTGCTTCCATCATTTCTTCCAAATTGATGTTCCAATATCGTCTTCCCATTTTACCACACTTTCTCTTTTTTTTTTCAAAGAGATTCAGTACCTTATGAAATAAAAAATTGTTCCGACGGAACCTTCTACCAGGATTGACCATTGATCTACGACCCAAACCATGAATTTCATTCTCTCTTTTTTATTTCATTGATTATGAAATCCATAATCGGACCAGAGAGTGAAAGTAAAAAGAAGAAACCTCTTGTTAGGATACATTACGTAAAAGATTGGTCTGATGTCTCATGGAAAGTTTTTGGGGCACAAGAACAAAATAATTCTCTATGGTGTAGCAAAATATCGCTCATTTCCAACTCAAACAGATTCTTCCTTTTGATTTTCAAATGAATGTTTTTGTCTTGCTTTGAACGATGTACTAATTTGTTGAATCCGGTACCAACCGGTATAATCCCCCCCAGAACAACGTTCTCTTTCAGGCCTTTCAACCAATCAATACGACCTCGTAGAGCAGCTTTTGCTAAAACTCGAGCAGTTTCTTGAAAACTTGCTTCGGATATGAAACTTTGAGTATTCAGAGATGACTTCGTTATTCCCAATAAGATTGTCCGATAACAGATTGATTCGTTCAAAACGCGCCCTGCTCGTTCTGCTCGCAACAATCCAATAAATTCCCCAGGTAAAAAAACATTAGACATTCCATCTTCTGAAACCAAAACTCTTGATGTTACTTGACGTACAATAATCTCTAGATGTCTATTATGGATCTGTACCCCCTGGGATCGATAAACCTTTTGTATCTTATTAACCAAAGAGATACGACTTTGGGCTATGGTTAGTTCAGCTCCAATAAAGAATCCCCAGGGGATCCCAAGAATCCTTCGGATACGTTCGTCCCAACCTTCAATTCTTCTTTCGAGGTTCATTGATATTGAATCAATTGAACGAACTTCTAAGATTTGTTCTACTTTTGGAAGACCTTGCGTTATGTCACCAGATCTCGATTTTTCATATATAAATGTAATTAATGTATCTCCTTCATAAAAAGTTTCCCCATAATGACCATGGACAGTCGCTCCTGGAGTGACCAAATAGGACTTAGCTGATCTTATAACTAGAGAATCAACATGAACAATGAAAATTTGACCAGATTTTTTTATGCGTGATCCATATTTCAATAGATATACATTTTCACAAAGGAATTGTCCAAGGCTAATTATTGTCCATGCCTCTTCACAAGAATCGTGATAGAGAAAACACCAATTCAAATGGAATGAATTCCAAATGATGTTACTGCAAGGATCGGGATTATAAATCCTACTATTTTCATCTAGGAAACAGTATTGAAATGGAAGTACTTGAAGCACTTGGAAAGTCTGTTGAAAATTTTCAAGCAAAAAATATTTCTTTAAAAAGACTTGATTATAAGTTCTTAAATAGTAAGATGAACGAGAATTTACTATTCTAGGCACAATAGTACCTAAAGGACCCAACAAATACCTAATTGGAGCCAATTCTTTTGTCGCATTATTCTTATTGAAGGGGCCAATTCGAGAACAATTGGATGATGACAAAATTAGGAAAGATTGGCATTCCTTATTTCGATTCAACAACGTACCAAGAGTTCCCTGATGTTGGGTAAATAATTGAATCTTCGCCTTGGAATCAAAAGGATTTTTTCTATAGATACGATAGAATTCATTATTGGAAATCAATCCTGAACCTGCCGTAGCATACCTTTTTTCGGTATACGAAAGAGTGGACTTTACTAACTCAATTCGGATGAAATAACAAAGCAGATCATTTGTACTTATTTCAACAAAAGAAGCATGAACCTTTTCTTCTATAGAACTCTTTTTTTCTTGGTCCCAAGTCAATACTAAGCAAGCCCGAACTAATTGAATACTTGTGTGAGAAATTCCTCGAATTGACTTGCCATTTTCATAAAGTATATAATTGACAATTCGAAGTTGGACATTATTCTTTTCCTGCAAGAGATCCTGAGAGAAAAGTGTTGCTAAATTTATCCCATCAGCTATTTCATATGTGACTACGGGCCGAACCAAAACAAAAGACTTTTTTTTGGTAGATGTAATTCGTTGGACATAGATCCAATTTTTAAATTTTTTTGATCCTTTAGAATCTTTTTTTCTGATTCCTGGTGGTATCAAAATGCCACTGTGCCTAGATATTTTATCCACCTCTCCAGAAAAATGAATATCTCCAGAAAATATTTTCAGTTCTATACTTTTCTTTTTTCTCTCCACTCGGACTAATCCACCTACTCGACTTCTTGTATTTATATTTAAAACAAGTCGTGTATCTACTCCAATGATACTATTGTTCCGGACCATTATGGGCGAAGATCCGGGTAAGATATGTATTTCCTCGGGAATGAAAAAAAATTGATCTACTTTCATTTGCGTTTGGTATTTCGGACTAAAATCTTTTGCTCCTCGATACTCAATCAAATTTTCTTTTTTTACGATTGAATCTACTTCGACAATCCCATATTTAGTAATTCCCGAACTGCTTCTTCTGTATCGCGGATCATCAAAATAAGCAAGAATACTATTTCTACGTAAAATACCATTTATAGGTATTTTAATCGAAATACCAAAACAGGGTTTCTTTTCTTGTTCTTGATCATATTGTAAGGGAATCACAAATCTATTTCTTCGCTTTTTCGCCAAAGAATTCTCTTGACGAATATAAGTAGAAGGCTCTATGAAATTCCAATGACCCTTAGATATGATTCGATAAGGTTTTGAATAGTCAAGACTTTCCCTATCTTTTTTACCAAAAGTATCCAACAATTTATGTCTTACTTGATCATTAGTCAGTGAGAGATCAAAAATATCTTTGAGAGAAAAAGAATTAGCATTCATTTGATCTTGATCCTTGTGGAGTGAAAAAGACACTATATTAGAATTGGATCTGCATAGACCTCCTGCTAATATCCATAAATGACTTGTTTTTGGTAATATATGAACATTACTATATGGATATTCGGGCGTATGATAGCCATCAGTACTCCAGTGCATTTCTCCTTCTGACTC